CCTATAGGGTCTTTTTTGAGTTATTCAGTCAAACCAACGATTCGTTATTGGAGCAGATAGCAACTTTCATCAGACATGCGTATTTTTTTTTTTACAATGGATTTACATCTTTTCTTTCATTAATGGAAATTTTTTGATGTAGTGAGTAATAGGCTCTGGTTGTTCGCTGTTCAAGAATTCTTGTTTAGGCCATTCATACCATCCATACATAGTGTTTTGATCTAAGATTTCCATTATTCCATGTTTCAGCAGTAGCAATATTGTTCCGTGGAGCTAAGGTACGAAATATGGAAAAACAAGTATTTCCACGACTCTACCGCCCAGTCAATTCTGTTCCACTTAATCCCTCTTTCATGGCCACATTTCTTTACGGCTAAGGAATGGGAAATCTTTCTCCTGTTACATGAATCCAATTTTCAGTTCATCCGGGAAAATCCATCTTTTTCTAAACAACGTCTTTGTCATTTGATCCAATAGCCTTCCGTTAGATAGGAACAGATTTGATAAGTACTGATAACTCGCGGATTGAATATTCGAACGGAAAGATCGATTATATAATGAACTAATGGTTCTAAGCCGTCTCCGTCTCTGGCGATTAATAAAAAATTCGAAGTACTTTTCTTTCGGTTTCTTGCTAAACCCGCGTTTATATAGAGTCTCCCTTTGGGAAGTCAGAAGAAGCCCCTTTGACATCTCTTCATCTGCAAAGAATTCTCGATGTGAAAACAGAAAGACAGAGAGCTCATCGTTGAATATGTAAAAGAGTGGATCTCCAGGGTCCCAAATGAATTGGCCTTTTCGAAAAAAGACTTGTTCTTTGGAAGATCTATCTCGTCCAGGGTACTCCATGGTTTCACTCTGCAAGAACTCCCAATCATTCTCTTGAAGCTCATCCTCTTCATCATATCCACCATCCCCTTCACCAAAAAATGCATAATCAAAATATTCATCATTCACTTCATCAGAAATGATCGGCTTGCCCCGAAATGACCTGGCCCAATAGGGAAATTCCAATTCATTGGGCCTTTCGATCCAATCAAATAGAAAGCCCCAAGGTTGCCATATTCTAGGAGCCCAAACTATGTGATCGACTACATCCTCCGCTAACTGTTGCGGGTCGGTGCCTTCTGCCCATTCTTTAAACTCCGATTCGTAGAGAAATCTACGATCAAAGATAGAACGAGATCCATTTTCCATCATCTCTAAGGGATTCCTCGGTTCGGGCCGAAGAAGCGAGGATCCCACCAGAGCGCCTTCTACTACTTCTAATAGGCCATCAACTAGACCAGAATCCGTCTCAACGAGTCTATAAGAAGTGATCCAATTTTTTTCATCGGGTCCGAGTAGAGACCAAAGATCTTGAGCGACCGATCCGGCAGAACAACTCAAAAGATAAAGAAGTATCGTTAATTTCTTCATGCTCGTTCCAAGTTCGAAGAACCATTTGTACAAATAAGGATCCCCTTCGTAACATGATTGCTTCTTCATATAGATAGATATAGGATCTATAAGGCAGCAATTATTTATAAGTACATTTTGTGCAACAGCCCTTCCTATCTGATAGAAAAGGATCCCATGATCCGGAACCGGTCTTACATGCGCTCGCAACTCCCAAGTTTGTCTATGAAGAGCGAATCGAATTGTATTAGTGTCTATAATTGATTTCTTCTGTGTAATACTAATCGATAGGGCCTCATTGGTAATTGCTACAAGATCTCGTGCATTGTAACCCATGGCTATGGACCCGAATCCATTAGTATGGAACATTTTCTTTTCCAAGCGAAATCCCCTAGTATACGAAAGGGTGAAAACGTGCTTTCGTTGTTGTGGAATAAGAAGCCTTCGTATCTTAATGCATGTATTTAATTTATTCGGAGCTATTAGAGCGGGATCCACTTTTTGGGGAATATGAGTCGAAGCAATAACAAGAATCTCTCTAGTGGACCGTCTTTCACAATCCCCGGGGAGATAGTTCAATAATAAACCGAGGGACTCCGACTCATCCACATACAGATCATGAATGTTTGGAATCCATACTATGCAAGGAGACATTGTTCTTGCCAATTCGAATTGCAAGTTGATAGAAGCTAGGTTGATTTCCAACTCGATGATATACCTAAGTATCTCATCATCCACCGTATACTCCTCCCTCAGCTCCGGGTCCGAGTCCAAGTTCGAATAGTCACGATCATCAATATCATCCGCATCTCTAAGCGCATCCATATATTCCTTAGCAGGATCGCTATCATTATCAATCCCATCAATATCCACATCATCAAGCGCTTCCATATAGTCCTCAGGATCGAGATCATCAATAACTATTTTCAAACCCAGCTTGTTCAGAAATACCGTAATAAAAGGAAGATAGGAGTTTGTCGCTAGGGATTTGACCAAATAGGATCGTCCAGTTCCTATAGGACCTATCACTAAAATACCCCTAGAGGGGGATAGCGCTAGGCGGAACGAAAAGGGTTTCGGGTTTCCATGAGATGGGAAATGA